TCTACAAGAAGATCAAAAAATAAGAGATTTTATCAAAAATTATGTTCAAAAAAATATGAGAATATCCTCCGGTGCCGAGGGAATTGCCCGCATAGAGATTCAAAAAAGAATTGATTTGATCCAGGTCATAATCTTTATGGGGTTCCCGAAGTTATTAATCGAAAGTAGACCGCGAGGAATCGAAGAATTACAGATGAATCTACAAAACGAATTTCATTATGTGAACCGAAAACTTAACATTGCTATCACACGAATTGCAAAACCTTATGGAAATCCTAATATTCTTGCAGAATTTATAGCCGGACAATTAAAGAATAGAGTTTCATTTCGAAAAGCAATGAAAAAGGCTATTGAATTGACTGAACAAGCGGATACAAAAGGAATTCAAGTACAAATCGCAGGGCGTATCGACGGAAAAGAAATTGCACGTGTCGAATGGATCAGAGAAGGTCGGGTTCCCCTACAAACCATTCGCGCTAAAATTGATTATTGTTCCTATACAGTTCGGACTATTTATGGGGTATTAGGCATCAAAATTTGGATTTTTATAGACAAGGGAGAGGAATAACAAAACTTTCATTGTTTTTCCGTCGATAGAACAAAAAGGGGGAAACTCATTCATTCTTTTTCTGGCCAATCAAACAAATTCCGAATTCTTTAATTCTTTTAATTCTATAGGGTTGAATAAAAATTAGATTGACCTTTTGTTTTGATATAATTGCTATGCTTAGTGTGTGACTCGTTGGTTTTAGGGGGTTGGGATTAAAAAAAGACCGGCCCAATAGTATGAAAACCAACCCATCGCTTCATATTATCTGGATCTAAAGAACCTGTCAAGATATGCCAAATCGGTCATATCTTTGTAGCAACTGAAATTTTTTTACAATTAAACTTTAATAAATTCTAAGTTTAAAACAAAATACAGAACAAGAGTGTGGATAAATGGAAGGGTGAGAGAAAGAAAGAAAAAAATCTCAATGATATAGAATTCCAATATGTAAGGTCTATGAGTCCTCTCATAAAAGACAGTGTAATAAAGCATCAATACTAATTGATTCATCCATAATGAAATATTAAATGAATCCTTCTTATAGATTATAGAAGAAAAAACTCAAGAGCTTCGAGCCAATAAAGACTAAGAAGATTGACTCAAGGATAAATTGGATTAGAAGCTTCGTTGTAGAATTCTGACCTAACCATTTAGTACGAAGTGGTGGGGACGAAGGAACCTGTGAATGCAAAAGATTTTATTGAACAAATGAATCTTAATGATTCACTCGTTGGGATGGCGAAATGAACCGGAAATCAATTCATCTATTCGGAGAAATGACGAACAAGTGCTAGGACTGAAATAGAGATTGCAAGAGTCAATATTCGCCCGCGATAATTTTTTTTTTGAATTTGAATTGGTAAACCTGGATAAAAGACAAAAGAAAATAAAGATTTAATAGGACGTTCCAAAAAAAAAAACGATTTTTATCCAATTTTTTCTAAAAATGTTCTAATATCTATGCAAATTAATTGCAATTCCATTTTGAATCCTTTTATTCGCGAGGAGCTGGATGAGAAGAAACTCTCACGTCCAGTTCTGTAGTAGAGATGGACTTCCGAAACAACCATCAATTATAACCCCAAAAGAACTAGATTCCGTAAACAACATAGAGGACGAATGAAGGGAATATCTTATCGAGGTAATCATATTTGTTTCGGTAAATATGCTCTTCAGGCGCTTGAGCCTGCTTGGATCACATCTAGGCAAATCGAAGCGGGTCGACGAGCAATGACACGAAATGCACGTCGTGGTGGAAAAATATGGGTCCGTATATTTCCAGACAAACCAGTTACAATAAGACCCGCCGAAACACGTATGGGTTCGGGGAAAGGATCCCCTGAATATTGGGTAGCTGTTGTTAAACCGGGGCGAATACTATATGAAATGGGCGGAGTAACTGAAAATATAGCTAGAAGGGCGATTTTAATAGCAGCATCCAAAATGCCTATACGAACTCAATTTATTATTTCGGCATAAAAATGTAGAACCAACACAAATGAGTCTTGGGAATGAAAGAAAACCGCAGGTTTCTTTTTTTTGACAAACAATATTTCTTTTATTTTCTTCATCCTTTGCATTGGAAGAATAGACTCAAAACTTCATATGATTCAACCTCAGACCCATTTAAATGTAGCGGATAACAGCGGGGCTCGAAAATTGATGTGTATTCGAATCCTAGGAGCTAGTAATCGCCGATATGCTCATATTGGTGACGTGATTGTTGCTGTGATCAAAGAAGCAGTACCAAACATGCCCCTAGAAAAATCAGAAGTAGTAAGAGCTGTAATTGTTCGTACCTGTAAAGAACTTAAACGTGACAGCGGTATGATAATACGATATGATGACAATGCTGCAGTTGTGATTGATCAAGAAGGAAATCCAAAAGGAACTCGAATTTTTGGTGCAATCCCCCGCGAACTGAGACAATTCAATTTTACTAAAATAGTTTCATTAGCTCCCGAGGTATTATAAAATAAAATGGGAGCCTGATATCTTTGGGATCTTTGAAAAGAAATAGATTAAGAACTAGATTAATTCGTAGATTATGTCTCACGCATATACCTTGAAAAATTCATATTCATAAACCAATAAAAAAACATGTTAATTAGATCCAATTTTGAGGCACCAAAAATTTTACTTCATCATGGGTAGAGACACTATTGCTGAGATAATAACCTCTATACGAAATGCGGATATGGATAGAAAAAGAGTTGTTCGCATAGCATCTACTAATATTACCGAAAATATTGTTAAAATACTTTTCCGAGAAGGTTTTCTCGAAAACGTCAGAAAACATCGAGAAAAAAACAAAAATTTTTTGGTTTTAACCCTGCGACATAATAGAAGGAATAGGAAAAGACCCCATACCTGTAGAAATTTTTTAAATTTAAAACGGATCAGCCGACCCGGTCTACGAATCTATTCTAACTCTCAACGAATTCCTAGAATTTTAGGTGGAATGGGGATTGTAATTCTTTCTACTTCTCGAGGTATAATGACAGACCGGGAGGCTCGACTAGAAAGAATCGGCGGAGAAATTTTATGTTATATATGGTAATCCTTTTAATATCCAAATGGGATCCGAAACCTCTTCCTATTTGTAAAAAAAAAAGAAAGGGGTGAGTTGTCTAATATCGTTTCTCCTACATTAGTTGATACTTCAAGGGGGCTTTACCTGAAATGAAAGAACAAAAATGGATTCATGAGGGTTTAATTACCGAATCGCTTCCCAATGGCATGTTCCGGGTTCGGTTAGATAATGAAGATCTGATTATAGGTTATGTTTCAGGAAAGATCCGACGTAGTTTTATACGGATACTGCCAGGCGATAAAGTCAAAATTGAAGTAAGTCGTTATGATTCAACTAGAGGACGTATAATTTATCGACTCCGAAACAAGGATTCGAAAGATTAGGTGGTTTTTATTCAATATGATTCGAGATGAAAAATTGCAAGAAACTTATTTTCTACCAAGAAGTAGATTCAGAATTAAGATAAGGAATGAAAAATATGAAAATAAGAGCTTCCGTCCGTAAAATTTGTGAAAAATGTCGACTAATCCGCAGACGGGGGCGCATTAGAGTAATTTGCTCTAACCCGAGACATAAACAAAGACAAGGATAATCAGACTCACCAAAGGAATAAACGTACAAATAAAGAATCTGTTTTGACATCAAATGGATATATTCCATATATTTCTGACTCATATTTATGAGATGCTACAATATGGCAAAAGCTATACCGAGAATTGGTTCACGTAAAAATGTACGTATTGGTTCACGTAAAAGTGCACGTAGAATACCAAAGGGAGTTATTCATGTTCAAGCAAGTTTCAATAATACTATTGTCACCGTTACAGATGTACGGGGTCGGGTCGTTTCCTGGTCCTCGTCCGGTACTTGTGGATTCAAGGGTACGAGAAGGGGGACGCCCTTTGCCGCTCAAACCGCAGCGGCAAATGCTATTCGTACAGTAGTAGATCAAGGTATGCAACGAGCCGAAGTCATGATAAAAGGTCCCGGTCTCGGAAGAGACGCCGCATTACGAGCTATTCGTAGAAGTGGTATACTATTAACTTTTGTGCGGGATGTAACCCCCATGCCACATAATGGCTGTAGACCCCCCAAAAAAAGACGTGTGTAGAAATGAAGAGTGAAGAAATTTCAAGAGAAACAAGAGAAATAAATAATTCAATCAAATAAAATATTATTACTATGGTTCGAGAGAAAGTAACAGTATCTACTCGGACGCTGCAGTGGAAGTGTGTTGAATCAAGAACAGACAGTAAACGTCTTTATTACGGGCGCTTTATTCTGTCTCCACTTATGAAAGGACAGGCCGACACAATAGGCATTGCGATGAGAAGAGCTTTGCTTGGAGAAATAGAAGGAACATGTATCACACGCGTAAAATCTGAGAATGTCCCGCATGAATATTCGACTATAACGGGTATTCAAGAATCGGTCCACGAAATTATAATGAATTTGAAAGAAATTGTATTGAGAAGTAATCTATATGGAACTTGTGGCGCGTCGATTTGCGCCATGGGCCCTGGATATGTAACTGCTCAAAATATGATCTTACCACCTTATGTGGAAATCGTCGACAATACACAACATATAGCTAGCTTAGCAGAACCCATTAATTTGTGTATTGGATTAGAAATCGAGAGAAATCGGGGATATCTTATCAAAATGCCACATACCTTTCAAGATGGAAGTTATCCTATAGATGCTGTATTCATGCCTGTTCGAAACGTGAATCATAGTATTCATTCCTATGAAAATGGGAATGAAAAACAAGAGATACTATTTCTCGAAATATGGACAAATGGGAGTTTAACTCCGAAAGAAGCACTTCATGAAGCCTCCCGGAATTTGATTGATTTGTTTATTCCCTTTTTATATAAGGAAGAAAAAAACTTACCTTTAGAGGACAATCAATATACG